TGATTTTTATTAAAAACTTTATATTACAATGATTGTTTTGAATTTAATAATAAATTTCTTTATACAATGTTTTTAGTTTAAGTAATCGGAAAAAGTTAAATATAAAAATATTACAGAAATTTTAATATTTTATTTCAAAGTTTGAGTTAGTGCTGTTAAAAAGATTACATGATAATATTCTAAAACTCTAATTTTATTTTAATTTTAGATTTGTATATAAAAATTAACTTATTATATCTAACTAATTATATATTTAAATACCAAATTAAATTTAAATAATATTTATTTTTTAATAAAAATTAAATAATAATAATATATATATATATAAACATTATTATTATTATATAATTAAATATTTAACAATAAAAGTGAAACTAATTTATTATTAATTATAATTTAAATATAATTGGATGAAATAGTAAATATTAGTTTAATTAAATTAAGAAAAAAAAAGAACTAATTTATAGTTATATTTTTAATATATATATAGAAGATCTATTTAATACCTGTTTAATTAGGGTTCTGATTATAACGTATATATATATATAAATAATTTATATATTAATATATATTATTATTGTATATATATAAAAAAATTAAATATATTCAAATATTATATTACTTAGAATAAATTATTATTATTATTTAATATTAAAAATAAAATCATTTATATAGAATGATCAATAATGAAAAAAAAAAAAAACCTATTTATTTTACTATACTGCAAGCTTTATTTGCAATACCAATTAAATGAAAATTAATTTCAAATTAATTTTTCTTTGCTTATAACCATCTAAAAATTTTTACAAAATTATCTAATTTTATTTTTTTGGTTTCTTGTCTCATAAATTTGTATATTTTTATTTTCAACTCTTAATTACTAAATTTTATTTATATAAAAAATTAATATATTTTTAAAATAAAAAATTTCTTTTCTTGTTTTAGATTTAAAGTTAAAAAACTTATTTTAAAATAATTGATTATTTTTTCATTATTTTAAATTTAACTTTGAATTTTTACGTTTAAAAATATAAATTTTTTTTATTTTTAACATTTTTTGATTTTGAAATTATTATTGGGGTAATAATAATTTTAAAATTTGTTAGTAGATTTAGGGATTAATTTTATTAATTATTTTTAGTAAAATTCAAAAAAAATCTCTTTTTTGTAGGGGGGGTACTGAAATTTTTATTACTAAATTTAATAGTTATTATTTTTTTCTGTATATTCAATAAATTTTATGTTGTTTTTAAATTGAACATTAATTAATATATTTAATTTGATATTATACGTTAAAATTATTTTGCGGGTGGGTGCTCAATTGTTATTAATTTCTTTGTTTTTGTATTTGTTTTATTGATATTTTGTATTTTTGTTATTTTTAAAAAAGTTTTATTTTGACTTGAAATTTTAATTTATCATTATTTTATATGTGTTTTTTAGATTAAAAATTTTATTTGCAGTATTTAATATTAAATAATTATTTAAGTAAGTTTTAGTAATTGATTAAAGAACTAATAAAATTTGTGCCAGCAATTGCGGTTATACAAATGGTTTAATTAAAATTTATTGGTTAATAATTAATTTTGTTTATTAGAATTTAAAATTAAAATTTTAAGGTGAAATTTAAATTTTAATTTATTTTCTTTTTTTTGATTTGAGGTTATTAAAGTTAGTATTAAACTAGGATTAGATACCCTATTATTTTAACTGTAAAATTTTATACTAGATTAGTATTAGTTATTTTCTTGAAAATTAAAAAATTTGGCGGTATCTTAGTCTATTCAGAGGAACCTGTCCTGTAATTGATAATCCACGATTAGTTTTACTTTTCTTTTTCTTGTATATCGTTGTTTTTGAATATTTTATAAGAATTTAAATTTTCAATAAGTATATATTAGTTTATTTCAGATCAAGGTGCAGATTATAGGAAAGAAGAGATGGGTTACAATAAAATTATTTTTTGTTTAATATTTTAAATAGTTTTATTAAATTGGATTTGATAGTAATATTTTATATATTTGATATGTGATTTTAGCTCTAAGATGTGTACATATTGCCCGTCGCTCTCATTATTTTGAGATAAGTCGTAACAAAGTAGATTTACTGGAAAGTGTATCTAGGATTAATAATCAAATTAAAGCTTATAGGGAAGTTTTTTATTTACATTAAAAAGAATACTGTTCAATTCAGTATAATTTGATTATAAATTAAATTATTATTATTATTTAATTAAAGTATTTTTTTATTTATTATTTTAATAGAAAAATTAGTTTTTATTATAGTTTACTAGTAAAGTGATTGAATTTATTTATATATTTTAAAGAAAAATTTATTTTTTGTACCTTGTGTATCAGGGTTTATTAATTTGGTTTTTATTATTGATTTATCTCGAATTAAAAAGTTCTAATTAATTATATGTTTAATTTTTTCATAAATTTTCTTAATTTTTAATTAGAAATGAAACGTTATTCGTTTTTTAATATATCTAGTTTTTTAAGAAAAGAATTTAATTCTCTTATTATTTATTTATTATCTAATTTTTAGTTAATAATTTTTAGTATGAAATATTTAAAGGGATGAGCTTTTATTTTTATAATTAAAAATTTATTTGTTTATATATATTGTATAATTTAGATTGTTAATCATTTGAATAATTTAATAGTTAATTTTATTTGATTAAATTATTTATATTTATTTTAATTTTTATATTAAAAAATTTTGTTTAATATTTTTTCTTTATTTATAATGATAAAATTAGTAGATTTATTTGTATAAATTATTTTTTGTTTAAGGTAATAAAAAGGAACTCGGCAAATTAATTTTTCGCCTGTTTATTAAAAACATGTCTTTTTGATTATAATTTAAGGTTTAATCTGCTCAATGAGTTATTAAATTGCCGCAGTATTTTGACTGTGCAAAGGTAGCATAATAATTAGCTTTTTTATTGGGAGCTGGAATGAATGATTGGACGAGAAAATTTCTGTCTCTTTATTATTTTTATTGAATTTTACTTTTAAGTTAAAAGGCTTAAATATTTTTAAAAGACGAGAAGACCCTATAGAGTTTTATTTTTATTTAATTTATTAGTTTTTTGGAATTTGAAATTTTTATTTTATTAAAAATTTGGTTGGGGTGACCAAAAGATAAACTAAACTCTTTTAATTTTAATCATTAATTTTTGAATATAAAATCTATTTTTATAATTTTAAAATAAATTACCTTAGGGATAACAGCGTAATTTTTCTTTAGAGTTCTTATTGAAAGGAAAGTTTGCGACCTCGATGTTGGATTAAAATTTATTTTAGGTGCAGAAGCTTAAAAATTAAGTCTGTTCGACTTTTAAAATTTTACATGATCTGAGTTTAAACCGGTGTGAGCCAGGTTGGTTTCTATCTTTAATAAGTTAATATATTTTAGTACGAAAGGACCAAATATATAATATATTATTTTATTTTGAATATTATTGTTACTTTGGCAGAATAGTGTGATAGATTTAGGATCTTTTTATGTATATAATACAGGTAATATTTGTTTATTTTTGATATTTTTTTGTTATTTATTTCTTATATTATTCTTATTTTGTGTGTTTTAATTGGTGTTGCTTTTTTAACTTTATTTGAACGTAAGATTTTAGGTTATATTCAAATTCGTAAAGGTCCAAATAAAGTTGGTTTCATAGGATTAGTTCAACCCTTTAGAGATGCTTTGAAATTATTTTTTAAGGAACAGTCTAATCCAATGATATCTAATTTTTTTTCTTATTATTTTTCTCCAGTTTTTAATTTATTTTTATCTTTATTTTTGTGAATATGTTTACCTTTTTTTACTGGTTTTATTTATTTTACTTTTGGTTTTTTATTTTTTTTATGTTGTTCAAGTCTTTCTGTTTATACAATTATATTAGCTGGTTGATCATCTAATTCTAATTATTCTTTATTGGGGGCTCTTCGATGTGTTGCTCAAACTATTTCTTATGAAGTTAGTTTGTCTATTATTCTTTTATCTTTTTTATTTTTAATTTCAGGTTTAAAAATTTTTGATCTTATAATATATCAACAATATATTTGATTTTTTTTTATTTCTTTACCTTTATCTATAATTTGATTTGTTTCTAGATTAGCTGAAACTAATCGAACTCCTTTTGATTTTGCTGAAGGTGAATCTGAATTAGTTTCAGGATTTAATGTAGAATATAGAGGAGGAGGATTTGCCTTAATTTTTATGGCTGAATATTCAAGAATTTTATTTATAAGAATGTTATATGTTTTTCTTTTTTTTGGGGGTTCATTAATCAATATTTTTTTCTTTTTTTTAGTATTATTTATTTCTTTTTTGTTTATTTGAGTTCGTGGCACTTTACCACGTTATCGTTATGATAAGCTTATGTATTTAGCTTGAAAAAGGTTTTTACCTGTTTCATTGAATTTTATAATATTTTTTTTTGGTTTAAAAATATTTATTTTTTCTTTAATTTTTTAGTTAATTATTTTTAGTATAAGTTAATAAGATTTATTAATCTTTTTTTATATTTTCAAAATATATACTTATACAAGTTCATTAACTATTTACTAAATATTAAATAATCTCATATTTTTGATATAATAAATAACAATGGAAAATATATGAAGTATATTAATGTTAAAATTTGTCCTGTTAAAATGTATGGGTCTTCAACTGGTTTAGCCCCAATTCATGTAAGTAATATTCTTGTTCTAGAAAATATTCAAAATAAAGTTTTATTAATAGGGTAAAATGTATTTCTTTTAATTTTCTTTTTAAATAAAGGTATAATAATTAGGACTAAAATTGATAAGAATAGTGCAATTACCCCTCCTAATTTATTGGGAATTGATCGTAAAATAGCATAAGCAAATAAAAAATATCATTCTGGTTTAATGTGGGCAGGAGTAACTAAAGGGTCTGCTGGTCTGAAATTGTCTGGGTCTCCTATTATATATGGATACATAAGGATAAATAATGTAAAGATTATTAATGTAATTACAAATCCTATTAAATCCTTAGATGTAAAGTAAGGATGAAATTTTACTTTATCAATATTATTAGAAGTTCCTAAAGGATTAAAAGATCCTGTTTGATGAAGGAATAATAAATGGATTATTACTAAAGCTGAAATAATAAATGGTAAAATAAAATGTAGAGCGAAAAATCGTGTTAAAGTTGCATTATCAACTGCAAATCCACCTCAAATTCATTGAACAATTCTTGTTCCTAGATAAGGGATGGCTGATAGTAGATTTGTAATTACTGTTGCTCCTCAGAATGATATTTGTCCTCAAGGGAGTACATATCCTAGGAAAGCTGTTCCTATAATTATAAAAAATATAATTACTCCAATTGTTCATGTTATTGTTTGTATAAATGATCTATAGTAAAGTCCTCGTCCAATATGTAAATATAAACAAACAAAGAATAAAGAAGCTCCATTTATGTGAATAATTCGTATTAATCATCCATAATTTACGTCTCGGCAAATGTGAATAACTCTATTAAATGCTAATGAAATGTCTGAGCAATAATGTATTGCTAAAAATAATCCGGTAATAATTTGAATTACAAGGCATATTCCTAATAGTGATCCAAAATTTCATCATCTTGAAATATTTGATGGTGATGGTAAGTCAATAAGAGATCTATTTACAATTTTAAGTAAAGGATTTTTTTTTATCATTTTCATTATATATTTTTTCGTAATGGTCCTATTTTAGTGTTGGTAATTTTTCTTACTGCAATTAATGCAATAAATAAATATAAAATAATAGTTAGTGATATAAAAATTAATGGTATTATTAGAAATTTATTTAGTGATATTTTGAATAATAAATTTCTTTTTATTTGGTTAATGTCAATATTTAATGAATTAATTAATTCAATTATTTGGTCGTTATAAATTAATATAAACATTGATATTATAATTAAAGTTAATAATATTGTAATTATGATTTTAAAATTAAATTTAAATTTTTCATTTGATGCGATTCTTGTTATATAAATAAATAAGATTAGTATTCCTCCTACTATAATAATAAATAAAATATATGAATATCAAAAGTTAATTGATATATAACCTGTCCATATTGCAATAATTAGTGTTTGAACTAATAAGATAAACCCTATTGAAAGGGGATGAGAAATAAATATAAAAATGATTGATAAAGATGTTATAATAATTATTATAGTTATACAGATAATAGTTTATTAAAAATATTAACTTTGGAAGTTAAAGAAAAGTTATATAACTTTTTTCTGAAGTTTTAAAAGATTACTTATTTTTGGTTTACAAGACCAATATTTTATTTTAAATTATTAAAACAATGTTAATTTATGGGTATATAATTTTTATTTTTATATATTTTATTGGTTTATTTGTTATGTTTTTAAAATGTGAACATTTACTTTTAATACTTTTAAGATTAGAATTTATTGTTTTATCTTTATACATAGGTATAGTATTATATTTATTGTCTTTTTTTTGTGAAAGTTATTTTTTAATAATTTTTTTATCATTAAGAGTTTGTGAAGGGGCTTTAGGGTTATCAATTTTAGTTTCTATAGTTCGTTCATATGGAAATGATTATTTTAATTCTTTTAATATTTTATGATAAAATTTATTTTATTTTCTTTATTTATGATTCCTTTATGTTTTTTAAATTCTTATTTTTGATATGTAAATTTTATATTTTATATACTATTTATTTTGTTTTTTTTTACTTTTAATTATTCTATTTATTTTAGTTCAATCAGTTATTTCTTTGGTTGTGATTATTTAACTTTTTTTATAATTTTATTAAGTATTTGAATTTGTATATTAATGATTTTAGCAAGTGAAAAGATTTATTTATATAATAATTTTTATTCATTTTTTTCTTTGGTAGTTTTAGTATTATTTATTTCATTATTTTTTACTTTTTCTTCAATAAATATATTTATTTTTTATATTTTTTTTGAGATTAGTTTAATTCCTACTTTATTATTAATTTTGGGCTGAGGCTATCAACCTGAACGTATTCAGGCTGGTATATATATATTTATATATACATTATTTGGGTCATTACCTATAATGGTTTCTTTATTTTATATGTATTATATAAATAATAGGTTAGATTTTTATTTTTGCTATAATATTAATTCGTTTTATTTGTATATTTGTACAATTACTGTTTTTTTAATTAAAATTCCAATGTATTTTGTTCATTTATGATTACCTAAAGCTCATGTGGAGGCTCCTGTTTCTGGTTCAATAATTTTAGCAGGTGTTATATTAAAATTGGGAGGATATGGTTTACTTCGGTTTATAAAAATTTTTTCTGAAGTGGGTTTACAATTTAATTTTCTTTTTATTGTTATTAGATTGGTTGGTGGTTTTATTATTTCTTTAGTTTGTTTACGTCAAATGGATATTAAATCTTTAATTGCTTATTCTTCTGTTTCTCATATAGGATTAGTTTTAGCAGGGTTAATAACAATAAATATTTGAGGTTTTTATGGAGCATTTTTAATAATAATTGCTCATGGTTTATGTTCCTCAGGTCTTTTTTGTTTAGCAAATATTTCTTATGAACGTTTATCAAGTCGTAGATTATTTTTAAATAAGGGTTTAATTAATTTAATACCTAGAATGTCTTTATGATGATTTCTTTTATGTTCTTCTAATATAGGGGCACCATTTTCATTAAATCTTTTTGGTGAAATTATATTAATTAATTCAATTATTTCCTGGAATTGGGTTACTTTTATTTTTTTATCTTTAATTTCATTTTTTGGTGCTGCTTATTCACTTTATTTATATTCTCATAGTCAACATGGTATTTTATTTCAAGGGTTATATTCATTTTCTTTAGGTAATATTCGTGAACATTTACTTTTATTTTTACATTGAGTACCTTTAAATTTAGTTTTTATAGGAGGGGATATTTTTATTTTTTATTTAAATAGTTTAATTAAAATATTGATTTGTGGTGTCAATGATGTAATTTTTTACTTTAAATTATTTCAATTTGTTTTATTATATTTGTGTTTTTATTTATTTTTAGATTATTATTTTTTTCTATAGGTTTATATTTTATTATAATAGATTTAGTTATTATTTTAGAATATGAATTAATAACTTTAAATTCAAGTGTTATTTATATGTCTATTTTGTTAGATTGAATGTCTTTATTATTTATAAGATTTGTTTTATTTATTTCTTCTATAGTTATTTATTATAGTGAAGAGTATATACATGGGGATTTAAATATTAATCGATTTATTTTTTTAGTATTTTTATTTGTTATGTCTATAATATTTTTAATTATTAGGCCAAATTTAATTAGAATTTTGTTAGGTTGAGATGGGCTTGGTTTAGTTTCTTATTGTTTAGTTATTTATTATCAAAATTTTAAATCTTTAAATGCAGGTATAATTACAGCTCTTTCTAATCGTATTGGTGATGTTGGTATTTTAATATCTATTGCTTGAATAATAAATTACGGAAGTTGAAATTTTATTTTTTATTTAGATTTTTTTAATGAAGATTTAAATATAAAAATTATTAGTTATTTTGTTGTTTTATCTGCTTTTACTAAAAGAGCTCAGATTCCATTTTCTTCTTGGTTACCTGCTGCTATGTCTGCTCCTACTCCAGTTTCTTCATTAGTTCATTCTTCAACATTGGTAACTGCTGGAGTTTACTTATTAATTCGTTTTAATTTTTGTTTTAGTTCTAATCTTATGTTTTTAATATTGTTTATTTCTATAATAACAATATTTATATCTGGTTTAGGCGCTAATTTTGAATTTGACTTGAAAAAAATTATTGCTTTGTCAACTTTAAGTCAACTTGGTTTAATAATAAGAGTTTTATTTATAGGTGATTATAATTTGGCTTTTTTTCATCTTTTATCTCATGCTTTGTTTAAGGCATTACTTTTTATATGTGCAGGATGTATTATTCATAATATAATAAATTGTCAAGATATTCGTTTTATAGGGTCATTAGTAAATTTTATACCTTTAACTTGTACATTTTTTAATATTAGAAATTTTTCTTTATGTGGTTTACCATTTTTAGCTGGATTTTATTCTAAGGATTTAATTCTTGAATTTATGGTAATATCATATTATAATATATTTACTTATTTTATTTTTTATGTTTCAATCGGTTTAACTGTTAGTTATACAGTTCGTTTGTGTTATTATTCACTTTTTAGAATATATAATTTTTATTCATATAATAATATGAATGATCAAGGTTTTATTATACTGAAGGGAATAAGAGGTTTAATTTTATTAGTAATTTTTGGTGGTAGACTTTTATCTTGATTAATTTTTAGAACTCCTTATTTTATTTGTTTATCATTGATATTGAAATTAATAGTTATTTTTATAATTTTATTGGGTTTATGAGTTGGTTATGAATTTTCAAGATTTGGTTTTAATTATGAGTTAAAGTCTATAAAAATATTAACTTTTAGATTATTTTTTTCTTCAATATTAAATATAAGAGTATTATCAACTTATTTTGTTAATTACTATTTTTTAAAGTTAAGAAATATTTATTATAAGAATCTTGATTTAGGTTGATTAGAATTTTTAGGTTCACAAAATTTATTTAATAATGTAAAAAATTCTTCTAAATTTAGTCAAATTTTATTTAATAATAGATTAAAAATTTATTTTTTATTTTTATTTGTTTTTATGTTATTTTTAATTATTTATTTTAATAGCTTATTTAGAGCATAATATTGAAGATATTAAGGAGATTTTTTATCTTAAAATATTTGTAAAACAAGGTTTAATTTTACAATGAAAATGTAATGTTTTTTTTAAACTATACAAATAGAAATATAAACAGAATTTCACTGCTTAAAATAGAAATTAGAAGTTTCTTTTTGAATAACATATTTCTTTAAATGGAATTAAATTCATTTTTATCATTAACAGTGATATACCTCTATTTTGGTTTCATTTAAAAATAAGGATGATAGTATCATCAAGAATTAGGTCGAAACTAATCACAAATTTTGTTTCTTATTTAAGATAAATTGATATACAATATTTTTTAATTGCAAATTAAATGTTAAATTTAACTATTATCCTAAATAGCTCAATTTAATGCTCCTGATTTTCATTCATAATATAATCCAATTAGAAGAATCAAAATAAATAGGAATGTGATTATTGAGAACGTTTGAATTCTTGTAATTTTTATTGTTAAAACTAGAGGTAAAAGAAGTGTAATTTCTACATCAAAAATTAAAAAAATTATTGCAATTAAGAAAAATTGTAAAGAGAATGGAATTCGAGCTGAAGATTTAGGATCAAATCCACATTCAAATGGTGAACTTTTTTCTCGATCAATAATTATTTTCTTAGACAGAAATGTTCTAATTATTATAACTATAAATGATACTGTGAATGTAATTAAAGCAATATTTTTTAGGATTATTATTTATACTATTAAATAGATCTTTTAATTGGAAGTTAAAAATAATTTTTATACTATATAAATATCTACCTCATCAATAAATTGAAATATACAAGAATAATCATACTACATCTACAAAATGTCAATATCAGGCAGCTGCCTCAAATCCAAAATGATGAATAGATGAAAAGTGATTTTTTATTTGTCGAATTAAACATACTATTAAAAATGTTGTTCCAATAATAACATGAATACCATGGAATCCAGTTGCTATAAAGAATCTTGATCCATAAACAGAGTCAGCGATGGTAAATGGTGATTCTATATATTCAAAAGCTTGCAATATTGTAAAATAAATACCTAAGGTTACTGTTAAGATTAATCTATAAATACATTGTTTGTAATTATTTTCTATAAGTCTATGATGAGCTCATGTAACAGTGATACCTGATGAAATTAAAATAATTGTATTTAATAATGGGATTTGAATTGGATTGAATGGGTTAATTCCTTTAGGTGGTCAAATTATTCCAATTTCAATTGACGGTGATAATCTTCTATGGAAGAATCTTCAAAAAAAAGATACAAAAAATAAGACTTCTGATGTAATAAATAAGATTATTCCTCATCGTAAACCTTTAACTACTTTAGATGTATGTAAACCTTGAAATGTTCCTTCTCGAGTAGTGTCTCGTCATCATTGATACATAACTAAAATTGTACAAATTATTCCAATTAATAATAAATTATTTTCATATAAATGAAATCATTTAATTATTCCTGTTAATAGGATTATTGTTCTAAAAGCTCCTAAGATTGGTCATGGTCTAACTTCAACTAGATGATAAGTGTGATTTTTATTTAACATTAATTAACTTCTCTAGAATATAATGTTCTTAGAACTGAAAATACGTATGATTGAATAATTGCTACAGCAGTTTCTAGTACTAAAAGTAATAATTGTGATAAAATTAATACATTTAATATTAAAATTGATAATTTTCTTCCTGTTCTTCCTATTAATGTTAATAATAGATGTCCAGCGATTATATTGGCTGTTAATCGAATTGCTAGAGTTCCTGGTCGAATAATATTACTAATAGTTTCAATACATACTATAAAAGGTATTAAAACAGGTGGAGTTCCTTGAGGGACTAAATGTGCTATTATATGAATTGTATTATTAATTCACCCATAAATTATAAATCTTAATCATAATGGTAATGATAAAGTTAATGTTAAAATTAAGTGTCTAGTTCTAGAAAAAATATATGGAAATAAGCTTAAGAAATTTCTAAATAAAATTAGTGAAAATAATGATACAAAGATTAAAGTTCTTTTTTTTATTGATTTAATTTTAAGAATGATCTCAAATTCTTTTCTTAATCTTTTATATATTTTAATTCATATTATATTGATACGTGATGGAATAATTCAGAATATAGTAGGTATAAATAATAATCCTAAAATTACTCTTATTCAATTAAGAGCTAAGTTTATTCTTGTTGATGGATCAAATCTAGAAAATAGGTTTGTTATCATTTTCATGAAATATTATTTTTACTTTTTCTTGATTGAGAGGTTTTAGTTTTATAAATTATTGAAAAATAATTTATTACATTAAATATTATAAATACAATAATAAAAAAAATAAATAAATTTAATCATCTTAAAGGAGCTATTTGTGGAATCAAAAATTATTATAATTAATTATTTTAACTTGACAAGTTAATGTTATATATTAACTAAATTTTTCATTAGAAGTAATTGCTAATTTACTATAATATGGTTTAAGAGACCAGTACTTGCTTTCAGTCATCTAATGAAAAATTTTTTACTCATTGAATGAAATATTTAGGTAAAATTCTTTCTACTACTACTGGTATGAATCTATGGTTAGTTCCACAAATTTCTGAACATTGTCCAAAAAATACTCCAATTCGGTTTATAAAAAATGTTATTTGATTTAATCGCCCTGGAGTTGCATCAATTTTTACTCTTGATGATGGAATTGTTCAAGAATGAATTACATCTGTTGATGTAACTATTATTCGAATTTGGGTATTAATTGGTAAAGGAAGCCGGTTATCTACTTCTAGTAATCGAAATGAATAAGATTTTAAATCATCAGTTGGGATTATATAAGAATCAAATTCAATTTTTTTAAAATCAGATAATTCATATGATCAATATCATTGATGACCAATTGATTTAACTGAGATTAATGGTAAATTAATTTCATCTAATAAATATAATAATTGTAATCTTGGCAAGGCAATAAAAATTAATGTAACTGCTGGAGCAATTGTTCATATTAATTCAATTATTTGGCCTTCTAATAATAATCGGTTAATATATTTATTTATTATTATAGAGATTATAATATATAAAACAATTAGTGTAATTATTACTAAGATTATTATAGTATGGTCATGGAAGAATGTTAATTGTTCCATTAAAGGAGAAATTCTATCTTGAGAATTAATATTTATTCATGTTGCCATTCTTCTAAAAAAAGATGACTTTATATATGGATCTTAAATCCATCGCACTATTCTGCCATATTAGAAATTAGTTAATATTGGTAATTCAGAATATGTATGTTCTATTGGGGGTGTATTTTGTATTCACTCATTTGAAGTAGGTATATAAGTTGAATAAACATTTTTTCGTATTGAGTTTATTCTATCTCATATAATATAGATTATTAGAAGAATTCTTACAGTTCTAATTAAAGATCCAATTGAGGAAATTAAATTTCATGATACATAAGCATCGGGATAATCAGAGTATCGTCGTGGTATCCCTCTTAATCCTAAGAAATGTTGAGGAAAGAATGTTAAGTTTACTCCAATAAATATAGAGAAAAACTGAATTTTTAATAGTTTTTCATTTATTGATAATCCAGTGAATAAAGGGAATCAATTGACAATTCCTCCTATAATAGCAAATACTGCACCTATTGATAATACATAATGAAAGTGAGCTACTACATAATAGGTATCATGAAGAATAATATCAATAGAAGAGTTAGCTAAAATTACTCCAGTTAATCCTCCAATAGTAAACAAGAAAATAAATCCTAAAGCTCAAAGTATTTGAGGGGAATAATTAATTTGTGTACCATGAATTGTTGCTAATCATCTAAAAATTTTAATTCCAGTAGGGACAGCAATAATTATAGTGGCAGAAGTGAAGTATGCCCGGGTATCAACATCCATTCCTACTGTAAATATATGATGAGCTCAAACAACAAATCCTAATAAACCAATTGCTATTATAGCGTAAATTATTCCAATTGCTCCAAATGTTTCCTTTTTCCCTCTTTCTTGGCTAACAATATGGGAAATTATTCCAAATCCTGGTAAAATTAAAATATAAACTTCAGGATGTCCAAAGAATCAAAATAGATGTTGATATAAAATTGGGTCTCCCCCTCCTGCAGGGTCAAAGAAAGATGTATTTAAATTTCGGTCTGTTAATAATATTGTAATTGCTCCTGCTAATACTGGTAGAGATAATAGAAGAAGGACAGCTGTAATAAGAACAGCTCAAACAAATAGAGGTATTCGATCAAATGTTATTCCAATTGATCGTATATTAATAATTGTGGAAATAAAATTTACTGCACCAAGAATTGATGAAATTCCAGCTAAATGTAATCTGAAAATTGCTAAATCTACAGATGAACCTCTGTGGGCAATATTAGCAGATAATGGAGGATAAACAGTTCAACCTGTTCCTGCTCCATTTTCAACAATTCTTCTTATTAGAAGTAATGATAATGAAGGCGGAAGTAACCAGAATCTTATATTATTTATTCGAGGGAATGCTATATCAGGTGCTCCTAGTATTAAAGGGACAAGTCAATTTCCGAATCCTCCAATTATAATAGGTATAACTATAAAGAAAATTATGATGAAAGCATGAGCTGTAACAATAACATTATAAATTTGATCATTACCAATTAATGATCCTGGGTTTCCTAGTTCTGCTCGAATAAGTAATCTTAATGATGTTCCTAATATTCCTGCCCATACCCCAAAAATGAAGTATAATGTTCCAATGTCTTTATGGTTTGTAGAAAATAGTCATTTGTTAAGTAAAATGACCGAGATTTAGGTGATAAATTGTAAATTTATTTACGGAATTATTCCTTTTACTAGTTTTGTATTCAAAAATGATTTTAAATTGCAAATTTAAAGGTGATTAATCAATCCAAAACTTTCATTTAATTTTCCTTTTTGAATTAAGGGGTAATAATTTGAATTACAATTTAATTTAGGTTAAGGTAAGGCTTAAAGAGCTTTATTTCCAACTTTGAAGGTTGCTAGTTTATAATTTAACTTAAATCCTTGTTAAATTATGTTTAATGAAATTGTAACTAGGATTAAGCTGGATAATATAAAGAAATTTAAAATTCTAATTGATATTTTGTTAATTTTTATGTTTAGCTTTAAATTTCAATTTCTTTGGTTAATTTTCATAATTAGTGCTGTTATTGCAATTCGTATATAAACATAAATTAGAATTAATGTAAACATAATTATAATAATTGTTATAAAAAATATTTTTTTTGAGATTAGTGTCTGGATCACTATTCATTTAGGTAAAAATCCTAGGAATGGGGGAATTCCTCTTAATGATAAAAAATTTAATATAAAAAATATTTTTATAGAAGGGGAGATATTAATTGTTGGAAAAAGTTGATTTAAATAGAAAATATTCTTTATTATTATTGTAATATTTATTGTTATAAATGAATAGATAACGAAATAAATAATTCATACTGTTTTTTCTGTTATTATAGCTGCTATTATTCATCCTATATTGTTAATAGATGAGAACGCCATAAGTTTACGTATTCTAATTTGATTTATTCTTATAATTCTTCTAATAATTATACTAATAATAATGATAATTGAATAAAATAAACTTGATTCTATATTGTATATTATTAACACTATGGGGGCAATTTTTTGTCATGTTAATATTAATATACAATTATATCAGTTTAGTCCTTCAAGAACCTCAGGAAATCAAAAATGGAGTGGGGCTATTCCTATTTTTAATAAAAATCCTGAATTTATAATTATAATTATATTTGAATTTTCATTTAGATTAGATGTAAAATTAATGTCTCATATTATTACAATAATTCTTATTATAATAATTGTTGAAGCTACAGCTTGAGTAATAAAGTATTTAATTGAAGATTCTGAAGATAAAATGTTTTTTTCTTGTATAATTGGAATTATTGATAAAAGATTTATTTCTAAACCTATTCATATTCCTAATCATGTATATGCTGATACAGAGATCACTGTTCTTATTAGTAAAATACTTAAAAATATTAGTTTATAAATTTTTGGTATTAAAAAGAAAAGAAGTCTTTATAGTCGGGGTATGAACCCAAAAGCTTAAATTAGCTTATCTTTTTATATTTTAGTATAAGATGTATAAAGGTTTTTGAAACCTTAGGAGATAGTTTAATTCTATCAAATGTAATGAAGGTAATAAAATTACGTTTTTTATTCTATCAAAATAATCCTTTCCTCAGGCTCTTCATT